GAAATTCTCGAGCCGAAAGATGGATGCATATGCTGTGTTTCATTTTGCTAAATGATATCAATTAAATGGTGTATCAATTCTATAAATTGGATATAGCAATAAATAAATCAGCAAAATTCTTTTATTTTAGATAGAAGAAACATTTCTTCTATCTAAAATAAAAGAATGTACCCTTCTATCCAAATCCTATTTGCATCGATAAAATAAATCCAAATCCTAGATTCCAGCAGTAGATGAATAATTGCAAATTTTTGTGTGTACGATATTCAAATAACTTCAAAATAACTGACATAATTTTTTATTTTTCCTGATCAGAAAAATACATGAAAAAGAAAGGAGGTAGAAAAAATTTTTGATTTATGGTTAAAGAAGAAAAACAAGAAAACAGGGGTTCTGTTGAATTTCAAGTATTCAGTTTCACCAATAAGATACGGAGACTTGCTTCACATTTGGAATTACACAAAAAAGATTTTTCATCGGAAAGAGGTCTACGAAGACTTTTGGGAAAACGTCAACGTTTGCTAGCTTATTTGGCAAAGAAAAATAGAGTGCGTTATAAGAAATTAATAAGTCAGTTGGATATTCGGGAGAAGTAATTTAATCGTTCGAATTTTTTTCTTATTTTATTAGTAGTCTTATAGTAGTCTTAGATTTTGCATTTTGATGAGCCTCATTTTGAGGAATTCATGGAATAATCTATTTTCATAGAATAATGAATTAAGGAAAAAAGAATAAAAATAAGGATACATAACATAAAAAAAAGAATAGATAAGACGATATTCGCCCTCCTCCTACATATCTAATTTCTTCTCCTATACAAAAACCAGCAAGACCTACTCCATTAGTAATTCCATCAATGACACCCTTATCGAAAAAATGCATTAGTTCGGCTAATCTTCTTATACCCAGGATAAAGATCCTAGTATAGAAAACATCTATATAACCACGATTATATGACCAGCTGTATATCTTTTTTTTTACTTGACCCAAAAAGTTCTTTTTGGGATTTCCTTTTATAAGGGAATTTTGAAAATTCAAATTCTGAAAAAAAGAATAAGCGGATCCATAGAAGATATATGCTATGAATAGACCAAAAATGGCTAAACTTACAGAAGAAATTGCATTAGTGAGAAATTCATATGAATTTATGGAAGAATTCGAATTTTCCTGGAAAGAGTTTATTGAAGGAGTTAGCCACTTTGATAATATGGTTAACTCCGATATTCCATTATCCATTACTCCATTATCAAAATGGATTCCTATGAATCCAATGAACAAAGTAAAAAGGAGTAATATAAGAAGAGGAAATAGCATAGTATTTCCCGTTTCATGAGGATAGATAAAAGTGTTTTTAACCCCCAAAGGAGTACTAAAGAATCGTATTCTATTTCTTGTATTAACAGAAATTTTAGGTATATTTTGTGAAAAAAAAGAAACTCCACTTTTCGTTGTTGATAAACCAAAATCCCTATTGATTCCTTTGGATAAACTTTTTCCCCATAAGGATATTGAATACAACGAACCCTCTTTAGTACTACTGTAATTTTTAAAATGGACACGCAAATCCCCATCAAAAGTAAGTAAATATATCCGAAACATATAAAATGCGGTTAATCCTGCAGTAAAAGAGGCTATTATTCCAAAAAAGGGTGAATATAACCAACTATTACTAAGGATTTCATCTTTGGACCAGAAGCAAGCAAGAGGTGGAATACCACAAAGAGAAAGTGTACCCCATAAAAAAGTAGTTCTTGTAATTGGAACATATTTTCTTAAACCACCCATAAGAACCATATTCTGACTTTTATCTGGTGAATATCCAACAAGAGGTTCCATTGAATGAATAATGGATCCGGATCCCAAGAACAATAGAGCTTTCGAATAAGCATGAGTGATCAAATGGAATAAAGCCGCTTGATAAGAACCTATACCTAGAGCTAACATCATATAACCCAATTGAGACATTGTAGAATAGGCTAAGCTTCTTTTAATATCTGTCTGAGCAAGAGCTAAAGTAGCCCCTAAGAAGAGTGTTATTGTACCTACTAAAGAAATAAAATTCATTATCAAAGGTAGGGATATGAAAAGAGGAAGAAGTCGAGCTAGAAGAAAAATCCCCGCAGCTACCATAGTTGCTGCGTGTATAAGAGCCGAAATGGGAGTGGGTCCTTCCATAGCATCGGGCAACCATACGTGAAGAGGGAATTGTGCAGATTTTGCAACTGCACCAAGGAATAATAAAAAAGCACACAAAGTAGTAAGTAAGGAATTAATCCCATTATTAGGAATCCAGTTATTAGCTATTTTGAACAAATCCCGAAATTCTAAACTACCGGTTATCCAAAAAAAACCTAAAATTCCTAATAACAGACCAAAATCCCCTACACGATTAGTTACAAAAGCTTTTTGACAAGCACTCGCTGCAATCGGCCGTGTAAACCAAAAGCCTATTAATAAATAGGAACACATTCCTACAAGTTCCCAAAAGAAATAAATTTGTATCAAATTGGAACTAGTAACCAAACCCAACATGGAAGTATTAAAAAAACTTATATAAATAAAAAATCTCAAATACCCTTCATCGTGAGACATATAATCATCACTATAAATAAGAACCAAGATTCCTACAGTAGTAATTAGTATTAACATAATAGAAGTAAGGGGGTCGATCAAGTATCCAAATTCTAAGGAAAAATCATTATTGATGGTCCAAGACCATAGGTATTGATAGATGGAGTTTCCGTTTATTTGTTGAATAGACAGGTAAACTGAGAATACCATAGCTATACTTAAAAGGAAAACACTAGGAAAAGCCCATATGCGACGAAGATTTTTTGTTGCTGTCGGAATAAGAAAAAGACCAAACCCCATTGACATAATAACTGGAAGTGGGAGAAGAGGGATTACCCAGGCATATTGATATGTATGTTCCATAAGAAAAGAAATAGCAATTTTTAGTTGAAATTTATAGTTCAATTTTTCTATAAAATAAAATTGTTTCCGATTCACCAAACCTATTCTTATCTCCTTCTGAAGGAATTAAAAAAACTAAATAAGAATAAGAAAAAATACAGGAATTCTTAATTTATCAAAAATTGTCTCATTGAAATATTAAAAAATTCAGAATGGGTTTAGTTGCTTAAATTTTAAAAGTTGATCAAAAAATTTCGTTATCTAATTATTAGAAAAAAAAAAATATATATATATTAAAATATAAAAAAAGATTGAACAGTTTTACTTTCTATTCATTTTTGTATTTCTTTCTGTTAAAATGAAATAGCTCTCTTGTTTTGCAACTGTTGATTGAATTCCAAAGAAAACCCATATTTATAGGAAATTCTAGAATATTCCTTACTTCATATAAAATGGAAATCCTAATGACTAGAATTATCTAAGTTTTAGAATGTCTTGTTTAAGAGACTGAGTATTTTTTTATTTTGATTGAAATTCCATTCTGGAATACCGTTCTGAACTTAATTAACTATTTGAATTTTACCTTCTTTTTATCTCCTCATTTTATACGAGGGTTTATCCCCCATACGGTATATTTATATATAAAGTATATTTGATATATAATTGATATATAAATTGATTTAAATAAATTTATTTAAACGGAAAAACCTTGTATAGAATATATCTTTGTATATATTCTATATTATGAAAAGTCTAAAATAGATATAAAAAATACGCTAAAAAACTCTTGTCTTATCCACATTAGACAAAATAAAGTAAAAAAAATTAGAATTTTAGTATCTTTCAGTGTCTAAGTATAAATACTAAAAAAAACATAAAGAAGGATTTATTTGCGGCAATAGATGTCTTTCACATACAACTAAAAAAAAGTAACCCCCTTTTTGAATGGCAGTTCCAAAAAAACGTACTTCGATGTCAAAAAAACGCATTCGTAAAAATATTTGGAAGAAAAAGACTTATTTTTCCATAGTACAATCTTATTCCTTAGCAAAATCAAGATCATTTTCTAGCGGCAACGAGAACCCAAAACCAAAAGGTTTTTCTGGACAACAAACAAATAATAAGGTTTTGGAATAATCTGAATTGACCTATCCAAAAGAAATTCCAATTATTTAATATGAATGAATAATTGGAATTAATTAATTAATGTACTTTTATGCGCCGAATTCCTCGGTACAATATTCTTAAAATTAATCCCTCTATTATCGTTATATAGAACAAAAGTTTTTGGTATATTGCGCCCTCAGTATTCTTTTCCTATCAAAGAACTTTTTATAATAGAATCCTCATATTTTTTTATGAGGATTCTATAATTCTATGGACTCTCCCGATCTCGACGATTCACAAGAAAATAAGTATTATTCTTTTAAGTTCACTTTTATTTCAAGTTAGCCGCCATGGTGAAATTGGTAGACACGCTGCTCTTAGGAAGCAGTGCTCAAGCATCTCGGTTCGAGTCCGAGTGGCGGCATTCTCGAAAAAGAATACAATAGATTAGAAAATGGATTCAATTCGAAATTTCCAATTTTGTAATGGGACTTTCTCCTTATGCTATTTGCAACTTTAGAACATATACTAACTCATATCTCTTTCTCAACCATTTCCATTGTGATTACGATTCATTTGATAACCTTATTAGTTCGTGAACTTAGGGAATTACGTGATTCTTCAGAAAAAGGAATGATAGCTACTTTTTTCTCTATAACAGGATTCTTAGTTTCTCGTTGGGTTTCTTCGGGACATTTTCCATTAAGTAATTTATACGAGTCATTGATCTTCCTTTCATGGGCTCTGTATATTCTTCATATTATTCCTAAGATACAGAACTCTAAAAATGATTTAAGCACAATAACTACACCAAGTACTATTTTAACGCAAGGCTTTGCCACATCGAGTCTTTTAACTGAAATGCATCAATCTACAATACTAGTACCTGCTTTACAATCTCAGTGGTTAATGATGCATGTCAGTATGATGTTACTAAGCTATGCAACTCTTTTGTGCGGATCCTTATTATCTGCCGCTCTTTTAATCATTAAATTTCGAAAGAATTTGGATTTCTTTTCTAATTCTAAAAAGAAAAAAAATGTTTTACTTAAAACATTTTTCTTTAGTGAGATTGAATATTTTTATGCAAAAAGAAGTGCTTTAAAAAATAGCTCTTTTCCCGCATTTCCAAATTATTACAAATATCAATTAGCCGAGCGTTTGGATTCTTGGAGTTATCGTATCATTAGTCTAGGGTTTACCCTTTTAACCATAGGTATTCTTTGTGGAGCAGTATGGGCTAATGAGGCGTGGGGATCCTATTGGAATTGGGATCCTAAAGAAACTTGGGCATTTATTACCTGGACCATATTTGCAATTTATTTACATAGTAGAACAAATCAAAATTGGAAGGGTACGAATTCAGCACTCGTAGCTTCAATAGGATTTCTTATAATTTGGATCTGCTATTTTGGTATCAATTTGTTAGGAATAGGTTTACATAGTTATGGTTCATTTACATTACCATCTAAATGATTAAATAACATAAAACCCACATTTTTGGAAGGTTTTTTGTTTTTGTTTTATTTGAGAACCCCTTGAACGTCTTTCAAAGGGTTCTCAAAAATTCGAGATAGATCTAATTAGACTTTTTTACTTTTTTCTGCATTTTTAGGTTTTTCCACTATGGAATATAGAGTGGACTGGTTAAAAAACGAAAATCTATTTAGGATAATAATTGGATAATAGGGCCTCCACCCTGTCAACGGATAACGAGAGAACAAAATCTGGATAAATACCAATTCCTATTACTGGTAAAAAGATACAGATTAAAAGAAAGAGTTCTCGTGGTCCAGAATCCATAAAATTTGCGTTTGGAACATGAAATAGCTTGTATCCATAGAACATCTGACGTAACATAGATAATAAATAAATAGGAGTTAATATCATTCCAATTGCCATTACAAAAGTAATTAGCATTTTTGGCATTAACATAAATTTAGGACTAGTAATTAGTCCAAAAAATACTACTAATTCTGCAACAAAACCGCTCATTCCTGGCAAGGCAAGAGAAGCCATTGAAAAGGTACTAAACATGGTAAAAATTTTCGGCATTGGAATAGATATTCCCCCCAGCTCTTCGAGATAAACAAGACGCATTCTATCACAAGCTGTTCCCGCCAAGAAAAAAAGTGTAGCACCAATAAATCCATGGGATAATATTTGTAAAATAGCTCCATTTAGTCCAATGTTGGTTATGGAACCAATTCCTATAATTATGAAACCCATGTGAGATACAGAGGAGTAAGCTATTCTTTTTTTGAAATTTCGTTGACCAAGAGAAGTTGAAGCTGCATAGATTATTTGCACCGCTCCTATTATTACCAACCAAGGGGAAAATAGATAATGAGCATGAGGTAACAATTCCATATTGATCCGAATCAATCCGTATGCTCCCATCTTTAATAGAATTCCCGCTAAAAGCATACATGTACTATAATGTGCTTCCCCGTGGGTATCCGGTAACCACGTATGTAGAGGTATAATCGGCAATTTGACAGCATAAGCAATAAGAAAGCCAAAATAAAGTAGTATTTCCAATGTTACAGGGTATGATTGATTAATCAATCTTTCCAAGTCTAATCTTGGTTCGTTGGAACCATATAAGCCCATACCCAAAACCCCGATTAAGAAAAAAATGGAACCCCCTGCAGTATACAAAATAAACTTGGTAGCTGAATACAGACGCCTCTTTCCCCCCCACATGGATAAAAGTAAGTAAACAGGAATTAATTCTAACTCCCACATGATAAAAAAAAGTAAAAGGTCTCGTGAAGAAAATAATCCTATTTGACCGCTATACATTGCTAACATCAGGAAATAGAATAATCCCGAATTCCGGGTAACTGGCCAAGCCGCTAAAGTAGCTAAAGTAGTGATAAATCCTGTCAATAAAATAGATCCTAATGAAAGTCCATCGATTCCCAATCTCCAGTGGAAATCAAAAACATCTATCCATTGATAATCCTCCCTTAATTGGATTAAAGGATCCTCCAATTGGTAATGATAACAGAATGCATAAGTCATTAGAAGGAATTCTAATAAACAAATGGATATAGTATACCACCTAACTATTTTGTTTCCTTTATGAGGTAAAAAGAAAATTAAAGAACCTGCAAATATCGGAAAAACAACAAGTATTGTTAACCAAGGAAAATAACTCATGATAAAGTAATAAAGACAAGATACGTTTTGACCAGAAAAGCCCATGCTCGATTATTTCGAGCACAGGCTTCCTCGGTAAAGAGGAATCAGATGATTCAAGTGGAGTTTTTTGTAACGTATCAATAAGATAGAGCCATGCTACGGGTTGTTTCAGGCCCTAAATAAACGCGTACACTTAAAAAATCTGTTGGGCAGGCAGATTCGCATCTCTTACAACCCACACAATCCTCAGTTCTCGGTGCAGAAGCAATTTGCTTGGCTTTACATCCATCCCAAGGTACCATTTCTAGTACATCTGTTGGACAAGCCCGTACACATTGAGTGCATCCTATACATGTATCATAAATTTTTACAGAATGTGACATTGGATCTATAAATTTTCCTTTTCAACATAAAAATTTTCGATCTGGTAAAAATGAAATTAGTACTATATAAGTTAGATGTATTGTAGACACCAGACGAAGCAATGATTTATACAAACTTTAATAAAAAATGCAATATATTTCTTAACCTGTTTGTGAGAAAGCGTGAAAAGAGCCAAGAGACTTGAATTTAAGACTTCAACAGCCATAATTATACTAATTCTACATACTAATTTGAATTCGCCAATAAATTGGCTATCATCTTTTCAATAATTATTGCAATATTCAAATTGCAATATCAATATTTCTATTTATCTTAATGTTCCATATTATTATATATGTAGCTTTATTTAGCGGATTCAATGTCTAATTATTTAAAAAATTAGATTGATTGATACGAGTTGATTTCCTGTTACGATGGATGGAAGAAAGAATCGATAGTCCAATAGCTGCTTCAGCAGCCGCAAGGGCTATAACAAAAATTGCGAAAATGTCCCCTTTTAATTGGCGACTATCAAATAGATCAGAAAATGTTACGAGATTTAGATTAATTGAATTGAGTATAAGTTCAAGACATATTAGAGCTCTAACCATGTTTCGGCTTGTGATCAATCCATAGATACCAATCGAAAATAAATAGACACTCAAAAAAAGTACATGCTCAAACATCATTAACTAACTCCTTATCAATCTCGATTCATTTCAATATGAGGACAAGAATTGAACCGATTCAATTAATTAGAATAGAACAATTACGCAACAAAAGAGGGTATTTGTTGTGTTGGCAGTAGATGGGTTTTACTAAATCAAAATTGTTATTCTTTAGTTATTTTTTTAGATTTGAAATTCTAAGAATTTTGACTCATTCTAAGTATTTTTTATTGTCGAGCCATAGTAATTGCACCTATCAAAGAAACTAGAAGAATTAGGGAAATGAGTTCAAACGGAAGATAAAAATCGGTTGCTAAATGAATCCCAATTTGTTGAACGTTATTTATGAGACCCTGTTCTACTATTTGGTTTGATCTTGTAGTCCAAAGAATTCCATACCACGACGTATCTGGGATAGTAGTCATTAGTGAAAAAGGAATAGTTATACAAACGAGTGAAGTAAACCCATCTCCAATAGTCCAATAATTCTTATCTTTAGACCACTCTGAGTCGTTTACAAACATTACAGCAAATATGATTAAGACATTTATGGCTCCCACATAAATAAGAAGTTGTGCAACAGCTACAAAGTAGGAATTCAGTAAAAAAAAGAATAAGGATATACAAACAAGAACTAATCCTAGCGAAAAGGCAGAATAAATTGGGTTGGTAAGTAATACTACTCCTAGACCTCCTAGTAGAAGAACAAATCCCCCAAATAGCACAAGAATCTCATGTATTGGTCCAGGTAAATCCATTATGGATAAGAAGAAATTAATAGTATAAAATTTTTCATGAACTGACTAAAACTAAAAGATTCAGGGAAGTAAAAAAAGATTCTTATATATATATATAGATAAATTGTATAGTTAGAAATAACATCATGAAAATCTACTCTCATTTTAAATTTTAAATAAGAAATAATTTGGAATAAGCAGTAGTTATTTATTTTTCTTTTTTTCTTTCTAGTTAGTAAAAAACTATTGGATTTTTCTAACAAAAAAATCCTAGTACCTAGTAATCAGTAATCGTTCTTGAATTCCAAGATTTTTCTTCGTCTATTTTACTTTGAGGCGAATTTCGAATTGTTTGAATTGTATAATCTCCCATTATGGAGATTGGTAACCGACTCAAAGCAATTTGATTGTAATTCAATTCATGACGATCATAAGTAGAAAGTTCATATTCTTCAGTCATTGATAAACAGTTTGTCGGACAGTATTCAACACAGTTACCACAAAATATACAAACTCCGAAATCAATACTATAATTAAGCAATTGTTTCCTTTTAATATCCTTTTCAAATCTCCAATCCACAAGGGGTAGATCTATCGGGCATACGCGAACACATACTTCACAAGCAATGCATTTATCAAATTCAAAGTGTATTCGCCCCCGGAAACGCTCCGATGTAATTGATTTTTCATAAGGGTAGTGAATCGTTATAGGTAAACGATTTGTGTGGGATAAGGTAATTATGAAACCTTGACCAATGTATCTTGCGGCGCGTATTGTTTGTTGACCATAACTAATGAACCCAGTTATCATAGGGAACATATTTTAAATATCTATGAAAAAGGTATGTTTCTTTCTCTTGTTTGAGAGAACTTTTGTGTTGAAGATATTTTTACTGTTATTGTATTATCTTGTTTATAGTGAAACTAGTTGGGAAGAGGTTGTTAATAAGAGATTGCCCAGAGAAATAGGTAAAAGAAATTTCCATCCAAGGTTTAATAACTGATCCATTCTCATCCTGGGTAAAGTCCATCTTATTGTGATAGAAATGAAGAGAAATAAATAAGCTTTAGTTAATGTAATAAGGATACCCATTATTATTTCCAAAATTCCAACCATTTTATTCATTTGTAAAAATCCAAAAAAGGATATATAGGGAATAGAAAAATGCCATCCACCTAAGTAGAGAACAGTGACAAATAAAGAGGAAACTAATAAATTTAGGTAAGAAGCAAGATAAAATACACCATATTTAATACCAGAATATTCGGTTTGATAACCTGCTACTAATTCTTCCTCCGCTTCTGGTAAATCAAAGGGTAATCTTTCACATTCTGCCAAAGAAGAGATTAGAAAAACTAGAAAACCTATAGGCTGCCGCCAAAGATTCCACCCCAAAAAACCATATTTTGACTGTGCTTCAACAATATCAACTGTACTTAAACTGTTAGATAATCATAGTCGATGATAACATCACAGTTCCCACCGCTATTCCAAAACCGTACATGAAACCTTAGTTTCATACGGCTCCTCTATGATCAGAAAAAAGGAAAGGATTGTTTCATTTCGGTATTATCTCCTGAACGTAGATAGAGTTAGGTAAGATAAAATAGATTGAAAAGTCCTAAATTAGACCAAAGCAATTCCGTCTGCTAGAATAATAAAAAAGCGCTTCCGAATTGATCTCATCCTTTATATAAAAAAATGACATTTTTTCTTTGTTCAGTAATAACTTAATATTGGAATAAAACACTCGTTATAGCAATTAATAAATGGAAAGAATTGGGCAAAGGATCCTTTTTTGTATTACATTCCATATCTTTTGTCCTATTCTTCTTTCCCTGGGAAGGGGATATTGAAAAAGAAAAAAGGAATAAAGGTTTAATTCGTTCTTGATAGCCATTTCCTTAACAAGTGAATGGGAACATACTCTGGATCGGAATCCGAAGAAAGTACTACTTGATCATTTCCACAATTTCAAGCCCTTATTATGATTTCCTTTATGAGGAAAAATTTCTAATTAGTTAGATTCTCTCATTACTAACCCTTTATGTACTTTAGTGTTCCTAATCCCTCACTAACTTTTGATGGAATCCCTTATGGTTATTAAGTTATAGTAATAACTAAAAATATTCTAGTAATAGAATTCCATATCGCGAATCTTTTATTCTTGCCCGCTTCAAGATATAATGACTAATCAAAGAATCTTAATCTTGGGGTAAAGAGTTTACACTGCTTATGTTTACTTCAACTTTTTTCTTGTACATAGAAAATGAGATTTTTCTTTTTACTACAAATTAATAAGCCGTTTTGTTTCACTCATATAGCTATCTAGTTTAACTTACCAACCTGAATACAGAATAAGAAAAGGAAGATAAGTATTCAATGGATTTTAGAGGAAAAAGCCCCCATTTTAGCGAATCACACGTAGAGATATTGCTAGTACACAAAAAGTTAATGGTATTTCATAACTAATAGATTGAGCAGCTGCTCGTAGACCGCCTGAAAAAGAATATTTATTATTTGAACTATATCCTGCCATAAGAAGACCAATAGGAGCAATACTTGAAATGGCAATCCATAAAAAGACACCAATACCAAGATCAGCTAAGACAAAATGATATCCCAAAGGGATAACTAAAAAACTTAATAAAATGGATATGACTGCTATAGAGGGTCCAATGCTAAAAAAAGGGATATTTCCTCGGGATGGGAGGATATCTTCTTTAAAAAGGAGCTTTGTGCCATCTGCTATAGCTTGGAGCAGCCCCAAGGGGCCCGCATATTCAGGACCAATACGTTGTTGTATCGATGCGGATATTTCTCTTTCTAACCACACAATTACGAGTACTTCTATTGTGATTCCCACTAGGAGGGCCAAAATGGGTAGAATCCATATCAGTCCATAGAGTTCTTTTAATAATTCCGATTTCGAAAAAGAATTGATAGTTTCTACCTCTACCCTATCTATTATCATTTCAACGATCAACTTCCCCCATAATGATATCTATACTACCTAATATCGTCATGATATCAGCCAATTTCATTTTCTTAACTAGCTGAGGAAGGATTTGTAAATTAATAAAACCAGGCGGACGAATTTTCCATCTCCAGGGGAAAAGACTATCATCTCCTACCAGATAAATTCCTAATTCACCTTTTGGAGCTTCTACTCTTACATAAAGTTCTTGCTTTGATAATTCAAAATTGGGGGAAGGTTTTTTCCCAAGAAATCTATATTCAAAATCATTCCATTCTGAATTCTTTGCGCTTTTAAAGCGCCGGGCTTCCAAATTTTCATAAGGGCCTCCAGGAATTTTTTCTACAGCCTGTTGAATAATTTTGATGGATTCCCTCATTTCACCGATTCGTACTAAATAGCGAGCTAATGAATCCCCTTCTTTTTGCCATTGGACTTTCCAATCGAATTGATTGTAAGACTCATAAGGGTCAATTTTACGGAGATCCCATTGTATTCCAGAAGCTCGTAACATTGGTCCCGATAAGCCCCAATTTACAGCTTCTTCTCCACTAATAAAACCGACTCCTTCAACTCGTTCTAAAAAAATGGGATTCTGTGTAATAAGTTGTTGATATTCAACAACTCCTCGTAAAAAATAATCACAGAAATCTAAACATTTATCCATCCATCCATAAGGTAGATCAGCAGCTACTCCTCCGATGCGGAAGTAATTATGCATCATTCGCATACCCGTAGCAGCTTCAAATAGATCATATATCAATTCTCTCTCTCTAAAAATGTAGAAAAAAGGAGTCTGTGCGCCGAGATCCGCCATAAAAGGCCCAAGCCATAACAAGTGAGAAGCTATACGACTCAATTCTAACATAATTACCCTAATATAGCTGGCTCTTTGGGGTATTTGAATATTCTCCAAGAATTCTGGTGCATTTACTGTTATAGCTTCTGTAAACATAGTAGCTAAATAATCCCACCGTGTTACATAAGGCAAGTATTGTATAATAGTTCTGTTTTCCGCGATTTTTTCCATTCCTCTGTGTAAATAGCCTAATACGGGTTCACAATCAATAACATCTTCACCATCGAGAGTAACGATCAGTCGAAGAACACCATGCATTGATGGGTGCTGAGGGCCCATATTTACTATCATGAAATCTTTTCTTGTAAGCGGTAGACTCATATCCTTATTTTTATTCTTTTTTCCTTAATTCATTATTCTATGAAAATAGATTATTCCATGAATTCCTCAAAATGAGGCTCATCAAAATGCAAAATCTAAGACTACTATAAGACTACTAATAAAATAAGAAAAAAATTCGAACGATTAAATTACTTCTCCCGAATATCCAACTGACTTATTAATTTCTTATAACGCACTCTATTTTTCTTTGCCAAATAAGCTAGCAAACGTTGACGTTTTCCCAAAAGTCTTCGTAGACCTCTTTCCGATGAAAAATCTTTTTTGTGTAATTCCAAATGTGAAGCAAGTCTCCGTATCTTATTGGTGAAACTGAATACTTGAAATTCAACAGAACCCCTGTTTTCTTGTTTTTCTTCTTTAACCATAAATCAAAAATTTTTTCTACCTCCTTTCTTTTTCATGTATTTTTCTGATCAGGAAAAATAAAAAATTATGTCAGTTATTTTGAAGTTATTTGAATATCGTACACACAAAAATTTGCAATTATTCATCTACTGCTGGAATCTAGGATTTGGATTTATTTTATCGATGCAAATAGGATTTGGATAGAAGGGTACATTCTTTTATTTTAGATAGAAGAAATGTTTCTTCTATCTAAAATAAAAGAATTTTGCTGATTTATTTATTGCTATATCCAATTTATAGAATTGATACACCATTTAATTGATATCATTTAGCAAAATGAAACACAGCATATGCATCCATCTTTCGGCTCGAGAATTTCACGGGATAGAGATATAGTATAAGAAATAGGCTATTAAGTAACTCTAAATGAATTGTGGATACATCTGTATCCTTAACATACTGAAACGATTGCCATTATTCGTATCAAACCAATAGCGATTAATAAAAGCTAAATCTTGTAATCAATGTGGGCCAATAATGAATTTTTTTGCATATGTATTAAGACGCTTGGTCTGATTTCGAAATTGTCCAGAGTTTTTTATGTTGTTTTCATTGAAAAATGGTGGATCTCCTTCCGTAACTTTCCAATTACGAGTACGAGAATTGAAAGACATGAAAATTCTCAATTCTCTACGGCGTCTAGGAGATAGATAGAATATTTTCAGGAACAAGAAAATCAGAAGAATCTTTTTCTCTATTCACTACCATTCCGCGTCTTCTACTTCTATTAGTTTCTTTTCTTCTTTAATGCAATAGCTATAGTTTGATATAGAATCCATTTCTCAAAGTAATGGAAATCATTCTCTTATAGGAAATGGTTCGAAAATCGCTATTCCACCTTTTAGGTTTAGGTATCGTGAAAAGTGATACCTGTGAAGATCGTGCATTTCAGTCCCATTCAGATCCGTTTTTCGAGTCCATGATATAACCAAATTGGATGGATCTTACACCCATTTAGCTAAGAAAGAATAGATGCGGAGGTGGATAATAGATCGATATGAAGATCATGAGCTGCCCCATAATGAAACCGCCAGTAGTCGCGAATATCTCCTTCTTCCCTAACCCAAGATTGGAGAAAGAAGATCTAAGAGGGACCTATGGAGAATGTGGTCAGAAATCCATAATAGAGTCCGACCACAACGACCGAATTCATTATCCTCATCGAGAAACTTAGACTACTAAGTAGAAAAGATTTGAAAATAATGGCACGGGTCTCCTTTTTTTCTTTCTTTAGAGTTTTCTATATGCACAATTTCTCGATGTTTCGATGAGAATTTCTTGACTTTCCATATATAGAAAGAGATAGACTATAAATGACATCTCTTTTGTCAATAAGACCAAAAAGGGATGGATATTAAATGATAGGAAGTGCTAGGAAGTGAAATAGAATGAAATAGAGCCACTTTGGGCTTCCCTATGAAATCAGGCATGGAACGGAGCCACTACGAAGAAATTCCGGGAGTTACGAAAGAAGCTTCGGA